GATCCCCAAGGACAAATGATTGATTTACCCATTCAAAGCAATTTACGTGAAGGACTCTCTTTAACGGAATATATAATTTCTTGCTACGGAGCACGCAAGGGGGTTGTGGATACCGCTGTACGAACATCAGATGCTGGCTACCTGACGCGCCGGCTTGTTGAAGTAGTTCAACACATTGTTGTACGTAGAACGGATTGTGGCACCACCAAAGGGTTTTCAGTGAGTCCTCTAAATGGGATGATGTCGGAAAAAGTTTTTATTCAAACATTGATTGGGCGTGTACTAGCAGACGATATATATATGGGCCCGCGATGCATTGCCATTCGAAATAAAGATATTGGTATTGGACTTGTCAATCGATTCTTAACCTTTCGAATACACCCAATATCTATTCGAACTCCCTTTACTTGTAGGAGTATATTTTGGATCTGTCGATTCTGTTATGGACGGAGTCCTACTCATGGCGACCTGGTCGAATTGGGCGAAGCTGTAGGTATTATTGCGGGTCAATCTATTGGAGAACCGGGTACTCAACTAACATTACGAACTTTTCATACTGGTGGAGTATTCACTGGGGGTACTGCAGAACACGTACGAGCCCCCTCTAATGGAAAGATCAAATTTAATGAGGATTTGGTTCATCCCACACGTACACGTCACGGACATCCTGCTTTTCTGTGTTATATAGACTTGTATATAACTATTGAGAGTGAAGACATTCTACATAATGTGAATATTCCACCTAAAAGTTTTCTTTTAGTCCAAAATGATCAATATGTAGAATCCGAACAAGTGATTGCTGAGATTCGGTCAGGAACATACACTTTAAATTTTAAAGAGAAGGTTCGAAAACATATTTATTCTGATTTAGAGGGAGAAATGCACTGGAGTACCAATGTGTACCATGCATCTGAATTTACATATGGTAATGTTCATTTCTTACCAAAAGCAAGCCATTTATGGATATTAGCAGGAGGGTCGTGCAGATCCAGTGTAATCCCTTTTTCGCTTCACAAAGATCAAGATCAACTGAACATTGATTCGCTTTCTGTGGAACGAAGATATAGTTCTAACCGCTCAGTGACTAATGAGCAAGTGAAACATAAACTCTTTCGTTCGGATATTTCTGGTAAAAAAGAAGGCAATCTTCCTGTTTATTCAGAATTAAATCAAATCATATATACTGGTCGTTGCAATATACTATATCCTGCTATTCTCTATCAGAATTCGAATTTATTGTCAAAGAGGCGAAGCAATAGATTCATCATTCCATTCCAGTCGATTCAAGAACGAAACAAAGAAACAACGCTCTATTCAGATTCCGATATCTCGGTTGAAATACCCATAAATGGTATTTTTCGCAGAAAGAGTATTCTTGGTTATTTCGATGATCCTCAATACAGAAGAAACAGCTCAGGAATTACTAAATATGGGACTATGGAGGTGCATTCAATCGTAAAAAAAGAGGATTTGGTTGATTATCGAGGGGCAAAAGAATTTAAGCCAAGATACCAAATGCAAGTAGATCGATTTTTTTTCATTCCCGAGGAAGTACATATTTTGCCTGGATCTTCTTCCATAATGGTGCGGAATAATAGTATCATTGGAGGAGATACACTAATCACTTTAAATATAAGAAGCCGAGTAGGCGGATTGGTCCGAGTGGAGAGAAAAAAAAAAAGGATTGAACTTCAAATATTTTCTGGAGATATTTATTTTCCTGGAGAGACAGATGGGATAGTCCGACACAGCAGCATCTTAATACCACCAGGAGCGGGAAAAACAAATTCGAAGGAATCAAAAAAGAAATGGAAAAATTGGATTTATGTCCAAGGGATCACACCGACCAAGACAAAGTATTTTGTTTTGGTTCGACCTGTAGAAACATATGAAATAGCAGACGGTATAAATTTATCAACACTTTTTCCTCAGGATCCCTTGCAGGAAAGGGATAACATGAAATTTCGAGTTGTCAATTATATTCTTTATGGAAATGGCAAAGTCCTTTTTGGAATTCCTGACACAAGTAGTCAATTAGTTCGAACTTGTTTAGTTTGGAACCACGATAAAAAGGGTTCTTCTATCGGGGAGGCCCATGTTTCCTTTGTTCAAGTAAGGACAAATGATCTGATTCGAGATTTTATAAGAATCGACTTAGTCAACTCCCCCCTTTCGTATACCGGAAAAAGGAACGATTCAGCCGGTTCATGGTTGATCTATAATACTGGATCAAGGCGCACCTATATCAATCCGTTTTATTCCAAGGCATGGATTCAACAACCCCTTATCCAAAATCAAGTAACTATTCGTACCTTGTTGAATAGAAATAACGAATATCAATCTTTGATAATTTTGTCATCATCCAATTGTTTTCGAATGGGGCCATTTAACAGTGTAAAATATCACAATGGAATAAAAGAAGCACTTAAAAGAGACCCCCCCAAAGTTTCAGTTAGTAAATTGAAATCATTGGGTTCCTTAGGAACAGCCCTTCCAATTATGAATTTTTACCATTTACTAACCCATAATCAAATCTTGGTAATGAAATATTTTCAATTTGACAATTTTAAACAGACTTTTGAAATAATTCAATATTTTTTAATGGATGAAAATGGAAGGATTTCGAATCCCGATCTATGCAGTAAAAAATTTTGGAATCCATTTCATTTGAATTGGTATTTTATCCATTGTAATTTTTGTGAAGAGAGACCCACAATAATTAGTCTTGGGCAGTTTATTTTTGAAAATGCATGTATAGCGAAAAACGGGTCCCACCTAAAATCGGGTCAAGTTTTAATTGTTCAAGTCGATTCTATAATAATTAGATCAGCTAAACCCTATTTAGCCACGCCAGGAGCAACTGTTCATGGACATTATGGAGAAACCCTTTCTACAGGGGATACTTTAGTTACATTTATATATGAAAAATCCAGATCTGGTGATATAACGCAGGGTCTTCCAAAAGTGGAACAAGTCTTGGAAGTACGTTCGATTGATTCAATATCGATGAACCTAGAAAAGAGAGTTGAGGGTTGGAATGAGCATATAACAAGAATTCTTGGAATTCCTTGGGGATTCTTGATTGGTGTCGAGCTAACTATAGTGCAAAGTCGTATCTCTTTGGTTAATAAGATACAAAAGGTTTACCGATCCCAGGGTGTGCAGATTCATAATAGGCATATAGAAATTATTGTACGTCAAATAACATCAAAAGTTTTAGTTTCAGAAGACGGAATGTCTAATGTTTTTTCACCCGGAGAACTAATTGGGTTGTTGCGAGCGGAACGAACGGGGCGTGCTTTGGACGAAGCAATCTGTTACCGAGCTATTTTATTGGGAATAACAAGAGCATCTCTGAATACTCAAAGTTTCATATCCGAAGCGAGTTTTCAAGAAACCGCTCGAGTCTTAGCAAAAGCTGCTCTAAGGGGTCGTATAGATTGGTTGAAGGGCCTAAAAGAAAACGTTGTTTTGGGAAGTATGATACCCGTTGGTACCGGATTCAAAGAATTAGTACATCATTCAAGGCAACATAACAACAAAAAGCAAAATTTATTTGAGGGGAAAATCCAAAATATTTTGTTCCAACATAGAGATTTTTTTCATTCTTACATTTCAAAGAATTCCCATGATACATCAGAACAATCATTTCTAGGATTTACTGATTTCTAAGAGCGGATTCAGCCCTTTTAACTAGTTTTTAACTAGTCTGTAGTTGATCCGGCCATTTAATTTGGTAAATAAGTAAGAAAAATAATAAGGAATACAAATAGAAAGGAATTAATGCCTTGGATTGTGTATCAACGGCCAATTTCCGGTAGAAGTGAAAGTTCCATCGGAACAATTATTTATTTTATTTCAGGGTACGTCGTCTCTTTTTTTTTTTTAAGAGAGGAAGTGTGGAGAGAAATGACAAAAAGATATTGGAACATCAATTTGGAAGAGATGATGGAAGCGGGAGTTCATTTTGGTCATGGTACTAGAAAGTGGAATCCGAGAATGGCACCTTATATCTCTGCAAAGCGTAAAGGTATTCATATTACAAATCTTACTAGAACTGCTCGCTTTTTATCAGAAGCTTGTGATTTAGTTTTTGATGCAGCAAGTGAGGAAAACCAATTTTTAATTGTTGGGACCAAAAAAAAAGCAGCTGATTCAGTAGCCCGAGCTGCAATAAGGGCTCGATGTCATTATGTTAATAAAAAATGGCTCGGTGGTATGTTAACGAATTGGTCCACGACAGAAACACGACTTCATAAGTTCCGGGATTTAAGAATGGAACAAAAATTGGGGGGGATCAACCGTCTTCCGAAAAGAGATGCAGCTATGTTGAAGAGACAATTATCGCACTTGCAAACATATCTGGGTGGAATTAAATATATGACAGGTTTACCCGATATTGTAATCATCATTGATCAGCAAGAAGAAGATACGGCTCTTCGAGAGTGTATCACTTTAGGAATTCCAACGATTTGTTTAATTGATACAAATTGTGACCCCGATCTTGCAGATATTTCGATTCCAGCGAATGATGACGCTATAGCTTCGATCCGATTAATTCTTAACAAACTAGTATTTGCTATTTGTGAGGGTCGTTCTAGATATATAAGAAAGCCTTGATTAATAATAAGATAAAATGACTTTTGGACCTCCATAGATTTTGAGAATTGCTTGTACGGGTCTGGAATGAAAAAAGAAAAATCAATGGGGATATTATGTGATTTGTTGGTATACAAAATATAAAATTCAAAAAAGCGACGATTGAATCAAAATAATTCCTTTTCAAGTTCTATTTCTGTCAGAGGGCAATATGAACGTTCTATCATGTTCCATCAACATATTCTATGCTATATCCGGTGTGGAAGTAGGCCAACATTTGTATTGGCAAATCGGGGGTTTCCAAGTGCATGCCCAGGTACTTATCACTTCTTGGATTGTAATTCTTATCTTATTAGGTTCAACCGCTATTGCTATTCGGAATCCACAAACTATTCCGACTAGCAGTCAGAATTTTTTCGAGTACATTCTTGAATTCATTCGAGACGTGAGTAAAACTCAGATTGGAGAAGAATACGGTCCTTGGGTTCCCTTTATTGGAACTCTGTTTCTGTTTATTTTTGTTTCAAATTGGTCCGGGGCTCTTTTACCTTGGAAACTTATACAGTTACCTGAAGGGGAGTTAGCTGCACCTACGAATGATATAAATACTACTGTTGCTTTAGCTTTACTCACGTCACTAGCCTATTTTTATGCGGGTCTTAGCAAAAAGGGATTGGGTTATTTTGGTAAATACATTCAACCAACTCCAATCCTTTTACCCATTAATATCTTAGAAGATTTCACAAAACCTTTATCACTTAGTTTTCGACTTTTCGGAAATATATTAGCTGATGAATTAGTAGTTGTTGTTCTTGTTTCTTTAGTACCTTCAGTGGTTCCTATACCTGTCATGTTCCTTGGATTATTTACAAGCGGTATTCAAGCTCTGATTTTTGCAACTTTAGCTGCGGCTTATATAGGAGAATCGATGGAGGGCCATCATTGACTTGTTTTTGATTTCGAAATAAGCTCTTTAACTTAGATAAAAGCAAAGTTAATATTAGGACATTGTTTGTTTTTTAAAAAATTGTAATTGCATGAGCTTAAATCAATCAAATACTAAGATTGCTATGCAATGATTCGATCTAATGAATTCGTCTATTTTTCTAGAATAATGAAATGATAAAAAAAGGAATAAAAGAGGAAAAAACTCGATTCCTAAAAAATGGGTTGGTAGGAGAGCGTGTGTTGGCCTCGTTATCTCTAATTTAATGATTATAAGTCAACTCTTGGAACTTTTTCGAAGACGTATTCTAGAATCTGAGTGACTCTAAGATAGGAATAGTAGGTTTACATTATCTAAGGCGGACTTGTATATGTGATAATGGATTAGGGATATATGACCTAAGGATAGATCTAATTTGATTTATTGCTATAAATTGAGACGGGGATTTCAATAGAAGTACTTTCCTTTCGTCTGTGACTCTGAATGAATTGAATAAGAAACGAAATCAAGAAAAAGACCGAAGAATAAAAAGAACAATTCGGGACAAAGCAACGGACGAAGTAAAGTTGTGGGACTTCCCATCAGAGTTCTGAGTTACTTCGCCTGGATCAATTTTAGTGATGGAATAATTTAGTTCTAATTCATTGGTTGCTTGTATCATTAACCATTTCTTTATTTTGGTGCGAGGAACTTATAATGAATCCACTGGTTTCTGCTGCTTCCGTTATTGCTGCTGGATTAGCCGTTGGACTTGCTTCTATTGGACCTGGAGTTGGTCAGGGTACTGCTGCAGGCCAAGCTGTAGAAGGTATTGCGAGACAACCCGAGGCGGAGGGAAAAATAAGAGGTACTTTATTGCTTAGTCTGGCTTTCATGGAAGCTTTAACAATTTATGGACTAGTTGTAGCATTAGCGCTTTTATTTGCAAATCCCTTTGTTTAATCTAATCCTAGAAATCTAAAAAAAAAATACATATTTTTTATTCCCCTGTCCTTCCCGTCCAAAATTTAACTCCTACAATTCCTTATTAGTTAAGCTAATGCCCAATTTCCGGGAAGGACAGATTTTGGGTGGGGGTGTTCGCATATCACCTTGCTTTTTTCCTTCCCCTTCTTAGTCCAATAGAACTGAAATGTTTCAACAAACACGAGTTATTTCCCAAGTAACATAAGTCCTAGTATCGAATTATCATTCGTAGTCGAAATTGAAAAAGTCAAATCTAGTTCTACATAGAATAGATTTTTGACGCGGTTTAGCAATAAAATACAGGGGGGGGCGAAGTGATACAAAAAGAACTCTGTTTGCCTTTTTTATTCTAGGGAGATCATATGAAAAACGTAACCGATTCTGTCGTTTATTTGGGTCACTGGTCATACGCCGGGAGTTTCGGGTTTAATACCGATATTTTAGCAACAAATCCAATAAATCTAAGTGTAGTGCTTGGTGTATTGATCTTTTTTGGAAAGAGAGTGTGTGCGAGTTGTTTTTTTTTTCAAAAAAGGGGCTGGATCGGACCAGCTGCACCTTTTTATTATAACTAGAAAAAAGTGCATAATCCCACGAATTACTTCTGAATAACTTAAGAAATCATATGGAAGAAACATAGCATTTCGTGAGTTTTTGGTAAATCTATTTTTATTCTCTATGAACCAATAAAGTAGGCCCAATAGCATGGTTAAAGCAAAACCGTTTGAAATCCGGCGCAGCATGGTACTCTTTCTACCACTATGTTAATGGTTTTTATTATATATTATAATTGGAATTTTTTCGATATATAACACTCATGTCGATAAACTAATTTGAACCATTTATTGGAAAAATGGGTGTTTCACCCACTTTTTTTATCCAATGCTGACGTGATGGGATGACCTATGTATAAAATACGGTAAGAAGCTTTTTTGGATTTGAAAAAAAAGAAACAGCTTTGCTGACAATTACATATACATATTTTTTCT